TGACCTCCTACTTCCTTTAATCCGCGGGAGGTCAAATTTAGGTTGCTGCTCAATTATTTTAGTGTAATTTTGACCTCCCGCGATTAACAAGAACACAGAATCACGCCCTGTAGGATTTGAACCTACGACATCGGGTTTTGGAGACCCACGTTCTACCGAACTGAACTAAGAGCGCTTTATTATCACAATAAATATTTTGTAACCCCAATTTATCTTGCATATATATATACTATAAAAAATAAAAATGAAATATTTATTTAATTATGTATGTACAATTTTATTAATTGATCTCAATTGATCCCTCGTTACTGCTCAGAAGATAAGTAATAGGTAGGGATGACAGGATTTGAACCCGTGACATTTTGTACCCAAAACAAACGCGCTACCAAACTGCGCTACATCCCTTTCAATTGGTCTACAGTGTCATTGTAGAGAATCCCTGTCTTGTTTTCCACATCTTTATTTCCTACATTGATATACACAAACTATCTTATCATTTCTTCCTTCTTCCTTTTGGTCTCATATATCATATAACAAACATATAATATGGTAAAAGACTTATATAAAGTATGAAATAAATATGAAATCTACCACAAAAAATTAATATTTTTTTGGAATTTAAGGCGGAAATGGACGTATTTTTTTCTTTTAATAAATATCTATTTTGTACATTTCAATTTGAATTAGGAACTCCGCGTACAAGTGGTAAGTCATTAACTACATATACACATCCGGTCATATATGTATTACCATTATGTATTACAAATTACAATAAAATTACAATAACGAATACAGAAAGAGGAGTTTTTAAAATGCGAGATCTAAAAACATATCTCTCCGTGGCACCGGTAGTAAGTACTCTATGGTTCGGTTCTTTAGCAGGTTTATTGATAGAGATCAATCGTTTTTTTCCGGATGCGTTGATATTCCCCTTTTTTTCATTCTAGCTATTGATATGGGAAGGGGGAAGAAGATTAGAGATACAATCAAATATCTGTAACTAATCCCTACCCCTCCCTTCTTTTTTTCTTTGTTTTTTCTTTTTTTCTTTTTTTACTTATTCTTTCTAAAAAAAAAAAAAAAAACAAAGAAAAAGCGGTTTCACCCTCAGTGAAACTATGAACTCGGGCTCAGGCTCAAATTAAATTAATAATAGAATGGAAATGCGGTGGTTGGGGCAACAATATCATACAAGATACTTAACTGAAAATGAAATACTGTACGGCAATTAAAAATTATAAATATAGTTAGAAATAATTATATTACTTATTATTTATTACTATATTGATATTGATTGCAACAAAATATTTCTTTCATAATTTGATTTCGAGTTACCTGCTTCTATTTTTGTGTCCTTTCTTCTTCGGGTCGGAAAATTAAAGAATTGAGTGAATCAAAAACCAAAGGAGGTTCATGGCTAAGGGTAAAGATGTCCGAGTAACGGTTATTTTGGAATGTACCAGTTGTGTTCGAAATCGTGTTAATAAGGAATCAATGGGCATTTCCAGATATATTACTCAAAAGAATCGACACAATACGCCTAGTCGATTGGAATTGAGAAAATTCTGTCCCTGTTGTTACAAACATACGATTCATGGGGAGATAAAGAAATAGATCGAACCGATCGCTCGTGTGTCAGTCTTCCAAGGAAGATGAAAAATTACATATTATATATAACAATATATATATATAATTTATTTTTGAATTTATTTAAATAGAAATAAATATAAACAAATAAATAGAAACAAACCAAATCCTATTTCGATCGGATCAAAGATGATGTAGAATTAAGAAATAGGATTGGGATTTTCAGGATAAGGAATAAACAAACCATGGATAAATCCAAGCGAATCTTTCTTAAATCTAAGCGATCTTTTCGTAGGCGTTTGCCTCCGATCCAATCGGGGGATCGAATTGATTATAGAAACATGAGTTTAATTAGTCGATTTATTAGCGAACAAGGAAAAATATTATCTAGACGGGTGAATAGATTGACCTTAAAACAACAACGATTAATTACTATTGCTATAAAACAAGCTCGTATTTTATCTCCGTTACCTTTTCTTAATAATGAGAAACAATTTGAAAGAAGCGAGTCAACCGCTAGAGCTGCTGGTCTTAGAACCAGAAAAAAAATAGGTTGACTCTTCAATTGAATTGAATCAAAATAAAATTCCAATCCAAACTCAAATGCGGATTGACGTTTTTTTTTTTTGTTCGAAAAATCGTAAAATCGAAATGTCCTGTCGTAAGAAAAAAAATGGGAGAAGAGGAATAAATATTTTTTATTTAACGTCTTTCTTCATTTTGATGACTTTATCATATTTTATCATACTAATTTCTACTCTACCTTCCCAGAGTTCATTCTCCAGGGAACTCCATTTAAACTATTCCAACGGATTCCTTCCAATCTCTTTATTTTATGATCTCATTGGAAATCATATAAAGACAACTCTTATTTAATATAGCTATTTGTGCAAGTATTTTACGATTAAGAAGTAACTGTCTCTTGTACAGATTGTGTATAAATTGACTATAACTAAAGTATACTTTATTCTCGCGAATTACTGCATTTATCCGAGTGATCCACAACCGACGAAAATCTCTCTTTTGTCTACCTCTATCCCGATGAGCCGAAACCAAAGCTCTTATTTTCTGTTGAGTAATAGTACGAGTAAGTCTTGAATGAGCCCCTCGAAAGGTTGATGCAAATAAACGAATTTTTGTTCTACGTCTTCGAGCTATATACCCTCGTTTAATTCTGGTCATTGAATAAATGAAACTTTGATGAATAACTAATCGATTTCCTTTCTTTCAGTTATTCCCTTCCCGTATCCTAGTCTATTAATAACAAAACGGATTCTTCCAATGTATAAAATTTAAATTCCAATGGCTTTTGCTACTATAACCTTCCCGACCACGATTTTTTTTTTTTTTTCTAGGTGAAATGCCTAGAAAAAAATTGTATTGATATTAGGTATCAAAAACACATAAAAGTAGTAAATATAAATGGATATAGTGGGTTCCATCGTTTCTATGGTTACTTCTTAAACGGTGAGGTCCTCTCTATACACCGGAGCCCTTCTTTCGTTTAATCAATGTTATTGTTAACTTGTACAGTTCACACTCTTTGGCTCTACCCATAATTATCCAGTACGAGGTCTTTCACAATGAGATCTACTTATACAGTAACGGTATTTAATTATGAAGATTAGCTGAGTAGCTGACCCTGTTAGTCCGTTCTTGCAAGAGTAAGGCATAATTTTTCTGCTTTTTAAAATAGTATTTCCCCTGCTTAATGGATATCATTTGCTATCAATGGAGAATTCTTTCTCATCTTAAATTTAAAACGGAGTTAATTGGATTTGCACCAACGGAAACCATACATTTGATACCACAATAGAAGGATAGATCTTTTTGATTTTTAGATATTGAATGGAGTTCTTCCATTCTAGTCTATTCACTGGTACTGATCGTTGATACTGGATCAATTGTTTTCTTTCTTTTGTCCTAGCCCATGATCTGAACGAGTCGCACATACACCCTAGTACATGTTCCTCGTCGCTGAGGACATCCCCCAAGAGCGGGGGATTTCGTGACATTTCTGATTGGCTGTCTTGTGTTTCTAATAAGTTGTTTAATAGTTGGCATATTGAATCATATACATAATGGGCTGGTTTAGATCGATCTTAACCGGATGATTATGAATTATTTTATTTCTATATTAATAGATTAATGAATAGAATATTAAATCCGGTAAGAAGATAAAATCTCAAATCACCAATTCGTCTGAAATTTTTGTTATTTTTTCTTTTTTATTCAGTCGCTACAAGATCAACAATTCCATGAGCTTGGGCTTCTGTTGCTGACATAAAAACATCTCTTTCCATATCTTCGGATACAACCCATAAGGGTTTGCCTGTCCTTTGTACATAAACCCTTGTGACGGTTTCGCGCAGCTTCAAAAGTTCTTCCGCTTCCAAGATAAATTCTCCCGTCTGTGCCTCATAAAAAGAACTAGCAGGTTGATGGATCATTACCCTGATGATATAACATAATAAATGTTTATTCTATCTCGCATGATGATAAGGTGAAGAGATAAAGAATAATAAAATATAGAATTGAACAACCGTACAGGCATCTTTTACGCATTGCATACGGCTCCATAATGGAATTCGTTTTTACCTTACTTAAATATCAAATAAATTAAATATAGGGTCTATCAGACTCGGGTTGGTAAATGATCCAATAACCACCCTTCTTTTTGTTTTTGGAGTAGTTCAAAAATACTATGATGGCTCCGTTGCTTTATATATTTATTTCGTCTGTTATTTAGCAATCCCAAAGTTTCTTTTTTTTTTTTTTTTCAAATAAAAAAACAAGATTTTTTTTATTTTCATATTCTTTCATAACCTAAATATTGTTAAGAGCCTCCCGGCGTGAAAACAAAAAAGTTTGTGACGCTGAAATAGGCCTCCCGATAGATTAGATAAAATCGGAAATACCTTTTATCTCATACTACTCTTTCGATACATAATTTAAGGGTTAAAAAAATTTATCATATCGAATTCGAAGTGCCATGCTATTATTACTTAATATTCATATTTCATATAGCGCGAAGGCATAGTCTTCTTTTTTCTCTCAAATCAAATAAAAAACTCATTGGCGCCAAGCGTGAGGGAATGCTAGACGTTTGGTAATTTCTCCTCCGACCAGAATAAAAGATCCCATTGAAGCGGCTAATCCCATGCATATTGTCTGTATATCTGGTCGCACAAATTGCATAGTATCATAAATAGCTACTCCGGGTATTACCCATCCGCCAGGAGAATTTATAAACAAATATAGATCTTTGGTATCATCCTCTATACTGAGATATACCATAAGACCAATAAGTTGATTCGAGATCTCGCTATCAACCCCTTGGCCTAAAAAAAGTAATCTTTCTCGATAAAGTCGGTTGATTGGGATAAAGTTGTATCCCTTAGAAACCGTACATGCACCTTTTGATGCATACGGTTCAACAAAAATAACGAAAAAAAAAAAAAGAATCAATGTGTAGATGTAGATTCTAGCGCTTTCTTTTATTTTTTTTTTTTTTTTTTTTCATACCAGGCTTTTAACTTATAAAAAGGGGCTTTTCTTTCATTTTTCAAAAAAGATGGGTTTTGGCCTGTTTTGTTTATCTATAAAAAAAATTACTAAATTTATCTAACTAACTTTTCATTGATGTATTGTTTCATCGAGATACAATCTCAATCGCGATGTAATTTTCTTGTTCCTGAATGGGCTTCTTCAATTTTTTTAGGTTTATGCTCTACTCCGAGTAAAGATCCGCCCGATTTGGATTTGCACATATATGACAAATGCCCCAATACCACGTCCTTTTGCTATGACTTCCTTTTTACAATTTATTTCATGTCTTACAACAGATATTCAATGCATTCATCATATTACTCGATTGATTAACAGTTTGAGATCACGTCTATTATAAATATATAAAGAAATAGAATATGATAGAAATAGTAATCATAAATAGATTTATTACCGGTTTTTTTCTAAACGGAGCCTGGATACTTCATTTTATTGGCCTAACCAAGATAACCATAAATTATTCTAATTGATAATATTAATCTGTATACCCTCCCGAAAAAATGGATCTAATTGAACTTCACGCTCCAAATTTTTGATAATTCAATCAATCTTTCTTGGGCGAAGGGGAGGATATCTCGATCGGGGAAGAGAATGGGGAAATACCATATGACCCAATATATCTGACAAGTCGCACTATATGTCAATCCACAATGCATCTTCCTCTCCAGGACTTCGAAAAGGTACTCTTGGAACACCAATAGGCATTAAATAAAAGAAAAATTAAGTACTATATCTCACTTTGATGTGAAAGCGTAACAATGGATTTAGTGGCCTACTAATATTGGCCTTTATCATATTTTATCCATAGATTGACTAAGTTCATAAAAAAAGATAAAGAAGACAAAATGAATAAAGGAAAATTATTACAAATAAGTCCTTTGAATGATGAACAAATATATATATACATTCACTCATATAAAATGGTATCAACTCCCCTACCATTGCGTATTGGTACTTATCGGGTGTAGAATAGATCTGCTTCTTTTTGTTCCTACAAACAAAATAGTTTCATTATTACTAAAAGTAATTGAAAAGAATCAAACAAATCAAACAAATATTAATTCTTTCCCCAAGATAATCCACTAAAAAGAGGGTCCACAGCATAGTTTTTTCCAATGCAATAAAGTTACATTGTGTCTATTTTTCATTGATAAAGGGGTATTTCCATGGGTTTGCCTTGGTATCGTGTTCATACCGTCGTATTGAATGATCCCGGTCGTTTGATTTCTGTCCATATAATGCATACAGCTCTGGTTGCTGGTTGGGCCGGTTCGATGGCTCTATACGAATTAGCAGTTTTTGATCCTTCTGATCCTGTTCTTGATCCAATGTGGAGACAGGGTATGTTCGTTATACCCTTCATGACTCGTTTAGGAATAACCAATTCATGGGGCGGTTGGAGTATCACAGGGGGTACTGTAACGAATCCGGGTATTTGGAGTTACGAAGGTGTGGCCGGGGCACATATTGTGTTTTCGGGCTTGTGCTTTTTGGCAGCTATCTGGCATTGGGTGTATTGGGATCTAGAAATATTTACTGATGAACGTACAGGAAAACCCTCTTTGGATTTGCCTAAGATCTTTGGAATTCATTTATTTCTATCAGGGGTGGCTTGCTTTGGTTTTGGTGCATTTCATGTAACAGGATTGTATGGTCCTGGAATATGGGTGTCCGATCCTTATGGACTAACTGGAAGGGTACAATCCGTAAATCCAGCGTGGGGTGTGGAGGGTTTTGATCCTTTTGTTCCGGGAGGAATAGCCTCTCATCATATTGCAGCAGGGACCTTGGGCATATTGGCGGGTCTATTCCATCTTAGTGTACGTCCACCTCAACGCCTATACAAAGGATTACGTATGGGAAATATTGAAACCGTCCTTTCCAGTAGTATTGCTGCTGTCTTTTTTGCCGCTTTTGTAGTTGCTGGAACTATGTGGTATGGTTCAGCAACTACCCCGATTGAATTATTTGGTCCCACTCGTTATCAATGGGATCAAGGATACTTCCAACAAGAAATATATCGAAGAATTGGTGCTGGGTTGGCTGAAAATCAAAGTTTATCTGAAGCTTGGTCTAAAATTCCCGAAAAACTAGCTTTTTATGATTACATCGGCAATAATCCGGCAAAGGGGGGGTTATTCAGAGCGGGCTCAATGGACAACGGGGATGGAATAGCTGTTGGGTGGTTAGGACATCCTATCTTTAGAGATAAAGAGGGGCGCGAACTTTTTGTACGTCGTATGCCTACTTTTTTTGAAACATTTCCGGTTGTTTTGGTAGACGGAGACGGAATTGTTAGAGCCGATGTTCCTTTTAGAAGGGCGGAATCTAAATATAGTGTCGAACAAGTAGGTGTAACTGTCGAGTTCTATGGTGGCGAACTCAACGGAGTCAGTTATAGCGATCCCGCTACTGTGAAAAAATATGCTAGACGTGCTCAATTGGGTGAGATTTTTGAATTAGATCGTGCTACTTTGAAATCCGATGGTGTTTTTCGTAGCAGTCCACGGGGTTGGTTTACTTTTGGACATGCTTCGTTTGCTTTGCTCTTCTTCTTCGGACACATTTGGCATGGTGCTAGAACCTTGTTTCGAGATGTTTTTGCTGGTATTGATCCAGATTTAGATGCTCAAGTGGAATTTGGAGCATTCCAAAAACTTGGAGATCCAACTACAAGAAGACAAGTAGTCTGATACAATATGCTTTGTTACTTGTTACTTTTCATTTTGATTTTCTTTTTGTGATTTTTAGATGGGGTACCAGATAAATCTTGATTTGAATCACTGCCTTTTCTTTGACTCTTGTTCTTTATTTATCCGGGAGACGATCCCAAATAAACAGGTATGGAAGCTATAATTGTAAATCACGATCGAATCTATGGAAGCATTGGTTTATACATTCCTTTTAGTCTCAACTCTAGGAATAATTTTTTTCGCTATCTTTTTTCGAGACCCGCCTAAAGTTCCAACTAAAAAGGTGAAATGATTTGTCATTATCTCAATTGAAGTACGGATCCTCCCAATATTGGGAGGATCCGTACTTCAACTAGTCCCCGTGTTCCTCGAATGGATCTCTTAGTTGTTGAGAGGGTTGCCCAAAAGCAGTATATAAGGCGTACCCAGTAAAACTTACAAGTAAACCAGATAAAAAGATGGCAACTAGGGTTGCTGTTTCCATGATTATATAGTTTTAAGACATTATAAAGTTTTAAGACCACAATGGATCTATGATAAGATCATTTATTTACAACGGAATGGTATACAAAGTCAACAGATCTTACTGAATATAAAATATTATGGCTACACAAACCGTTGAAGGTAGTTCTAGATCTGGCCGCCCAAAACGAACTAATGCGGGGAGTTTATTGAAACCATTGAATTCAGAATATGGTAAAGTAGCTCCTGGGTGGGGAACTACTCCTTTGATGGGTCTCGCAATGGCTCTATTCGCGATATTCCTATCTATTATTTTGGAGATTTATAATTCTTCCATTTTACTGGATGGAATTTCAATGAATTAGATTCACAAGAACCATTAACTGGCTTTTTCAATACAAAGTGAAGCGTTTAGGTTTCTGATTTTTATCCCATTCTATTTTGGTAGTTTGACCGTGGAATTTCTTTGTTTCTGTATTTCCGGAATATGAGTGTGTGACTTGGTATAAATGATCCTATGGATAGTACAGAGAATGGGTCTGTCATCTTGATAGAGATGGTTTTACTTCGTCGGATATTCATTCTAGTATCTGGAGCACGGAATATATGAAATAGATTACTATTAGAACTATGATTCATACTTAATAGTCAGACCTCGTGTCCGGACTTCAAAAAATTTTTTCAAAGAGTTAGAAGTTATAAATAGAAATATTTTTATTCTTTCAAACTTTCGTTTATGCTTATTTTGATCAAAGGACAAAACAAAGGTTTCTTTGGTTTGGATTTTTAGTCATTATATCTATTCATTGAATAAGTGATGATCCAATGGTTCTTACTCAGGGAATTTTGGGACTTAGACTTAGTTTGAAAGGGTTTTATTGAATCATCGTGGTTTTAGTATGAATCTGAGGTTTTAATCAATTCATAGGGTCTTAACAAGAGAATTCCTATCAATAATAAAGAAAACAGCAGTAAAGCCGCATTACACATAAATAACACCAAAGAAAATAGGTAAATAGAAGATTCAAGAGGCCTATAACGATCAATATATAGACGAATGAGCCGACTTGATTTTTTGGCATTATAACCACAAAGAAGAGCTTTCGGATTTTTATTCTTTAGTATCTTCAAAAAAAAATTGAATCATAAATCATAGAATTAATAAATTTAAAACTTTATATTACACACATCCGTTAGAACTAGTATTTGGGTGTTTCTGTTTGAGCCGTACGAGATGAAATTTTCATATACGGTTCTCCGGGGGGGTCCCCTTGATTTACCTATCTCAATAAAATCTATGATTGGTTCGAAGAACGTCTTGAGATTCAGGCAATTGCCGATGATATAACTAGTAAATATGTTCCTCCTCACGTCAACATATTTTATTGTCTAGGGGGAATTACGCTTACTTGTTTTTTAGTACAAGTAGCTACCGGGTTTGCTATGACTTTTTATTATCGTCCGACCGTTACGGAGGCCTTTGCTTCTGTTCAATATATAATGACTGAAGCTAATTTTGGTTGGTTAATCCGATCAGTTCATCGATGGTCGGCAAGTATGATGGTCCTAATGATGATCCTGCACGTATTTCGCGTGTATCTCACCGGCGGCTTTAAAAAACCTCGTGAATTGACTTGGGTTACAGGTGTGGTTTTGGGTGTATTAACCGCATCTTTTGGTGTAACTGGTTA